CTCCCTATACCTAAAAAGCCTTCCCCTCGTTTAAAGAAAGCCCTCTCTGTGAGCTAGACAGCGAGTCAGCATTCGTCCAACTATTTAGGTCCATGATCCCTCGCCCCGGTCTCTAGATGAGAGGATTCCTTTCCACCGACACCAGATCCCCTTGGCTCAGACAACCACACGATGGAAGAAAGGTTTTTTGAGGGATTGATATATGTTCATAACCGGACTTCCCGCTAGCACGCCCCACTCCTAACTGCATAAGAAATCGAACCCGAAACTAAGCTAAGGCTGTGGAGGTTTTTATTACTGCTTGTCCGCCAGCCAGTAAGCGCTTGGCCCCCGGGCATTGATTAAGTGAGAGAGGACTACCACTTTCGCTCTCCCATCAGTGTGACTAAACTCATCTCCGTCTGCTACTCGCCTGGCCTTAGCCTCTGATCTTTCATCCGTGCCTTCTTAATCCAAGAAAGCTTCTAGGTTTTTCTCCCTTCCATCCTAGTCCGGCAGGCAGCACTTGTAAAAAAAAATCCGGTTAAACGCTCATCAGTTCTCATAGCGAGGCCTCGCTTATTGGATTGAAGCCAACACAACCTAAGCGGTTGCCTGACCTTTATTTGCAGAGTCCCTCAAGCCCCCTCTCGATGAAAAAAGGGGGGAAAGGCACCGGACGCAATTTCGGAACCGGTGCATGCCTAAAGATCGCCTCCTCTAAGAACCTCTCTGCGCCCCTCCCTCTCCTTTCAGTCGAGCTACTTCGTTACCCTGATGCTACCCTGAAGCCGGATCGTGTAGCCCACCTTTGCCCCGGCTTGATTACGAAGAAGAGGCTGTCTCATATCATGGGGGAGTCGAAGCCCTACGGCTAGGACGTAAGCCAGCCGGAAACCAACTAATCTACTTTGGCATTCATGTGCCACGGGTGGACTGAGATCCAAAATATTTTCTGTCAATGGCTTACAGTACTCGATGACTGCATACGTAAGAAAATGTCGAAGGACCACTTTCTATTTTTTTCTCTGTTAATGGATTGGAAAATGAATCGAATTGCATGCAGCATACGTATGAAATTAACACCTCCCCTGCGGTGCCATCAATGAGAATCGAACCAACCACAGCCCCACTACTTACTTTATTATTCCAAGGTTTCGCACCCTGTTGACATTTGTTTCTCGCTGAGTAAGCAATGTCTTTCCCCGCCCCGGTACTCAAAAGTCTTATTTGCGGAGAAGGGTTGGTCGTAGATCAGAACGATCGGGCTTCAGGGTAGCTTCTGGGAGTGCTCTACGAGAAGGCATATGTGTTACATCCGGGAGTGCTCAATGATGTCTAGCAGAAGAAGAGGAGAGGATAAGCAAGAAGGTAATATCAGTAGTGAGACTCGAGGGTACCATCAGGGGGGGTTTGGGGGTCCTCCCCCAGCCTAGCTAATAGAGAACTTCAATCTTCCCGTTAAGACTGACCGGGTTGAAGGCTTCAGTGAGAGTTCCAGGGTTGTCAACTAGAAGGCTGATTAGAAGATAAGGTTTTTTCCAGGGTTGTCTACGATCAGAACTAGAAGGAAGATGTGATAGCAGTAGCAGAAGGCGGATGCTCTAGTTCCAGGCTGATTATAAGAGATAGTTTACTCGGACGGTGGGATAGCTTAAACATCATCTCCTCCTATCCCGGTGGGAGTACTGAAAGAGGGTGTTACGGGCTTCTTCTTATAAGAAGGAGGGCTTTAGGGCTTAACTAAGTAAGAAGGAGGGCTTTAGGGCTTAACTAAGTATTAGTTAAGGGCTCGGAACTTCTAGTAAGTGAAGGTCAGCGGGAGCTGCTATCGGTAGCGGAAAGGGCTTGACTTATCTAAGTAAAGGTAGTAGAGACGGCTTGCATCAGGGTTGGCGTGGATAAGGCTTATGTGTAGCATAAGGGTTGGCTTTTAGTCCTTCTTTCCCAAAAAGAAGTAGACCTTATGGTACGTACCCTTCTTAGCCATTGGTGCGTTAAGGCTGAATGGGTAGTCTAAAAACAAAAGAGGCTTCTCCTCAAAGGTAGTTTACTTGCTTAGTGCTTGCTTGCGCTAAGGATCGAAGAGCTTAGTGTGAAACGCTAAGGAAGTCATATGCTCTTTTCTTAAGTGTGGTGCCCTCAATACAACCTTCCCTAAAAGTGGAGGTAGGAGATCCAGTTAACGAATAGGCTACGGCTGTAGCTGCAACGAGTAATGAATTCTCGGAAGCTCTTTCTTAAAGGGTGCCCCCTTCCCTCGAATGCTGCATTGGAGCGAGTTCTTCTACTGCCGAGTCCAGCTCAGGTAGCCATTCGTTCATGCTTCGCCCGGAAGGTTCCTGATAGCTGGTTGACAAATTGCTGTATACTATACTAGGATGCCGGATCTAGATAGATCCAAAGCCTGACTACACGGAATAAATGTAATAATCCGGAGATGACCGCTTTCTTTGTACTCGGCCTCGTTGTTTTAGGCCTCCAAGCCCAGCTTTACGGCTTTCTCGATCTTAGCGTTTTCTGGTGTTACCAGAACAATACCGATACCAGATCCGCTTTCATTCGACGAGCCATCAACGAACAATCTCCACCCCGAACTCTGAGCAAACAGGTCTTGGAGGCCGCCCCCAGTAGCCAGGTCTGGGATAATCTTCAATTTGTTCGGTTCTCACCTCTGAGGTGAGCTTGTCTGGAGTTCTTTTCTCTACGTTGGCCATAGAGGTCGGCTCGTCATCTATGGAATAGTCGCCCCCAATGTCTGATTCTACAGGGAAATCTGCCAGGAAGCTGGCTAGTGCTTGACCTTTTTCTGCTGTTCGTGGTTCGTATCGAATGTCGAACTCGCCTAGCTGAACTGCCCACTTTGCTACTCTTCCGGGCAGGTCGGTCTTGCCGAGGTCTTTTTTGAGGGGTTGAAAGGCTTCTTCGCAGTCAGACGTCCACTCGAATGTGGTATTCTTCTTCAGGAGCTGAAAAAGAGGTCGACACTTGTCTGATGGCCTGGATATGAACCTGTTGAGGGCTGCGACTCATCCATTATGCTTGCCTGAGGATCCTCTTCACTTGGCATGCTATCTCAAGAGAACGAGGAGAGTAGGACTGAAGAAGTGTTACTCGGAAATTGGGGAATAATCTCCTTGAGAGAGGGTATCAGATGTTTTGCCATGATGGTGATGACGAAAGTCTGTTAGTTTGGGCCTAGGCCTTTCAGAAACCAGTATACCTTGTGCGTCTCGGGCACAGGACATCCTATCGCACACAAGACTAACATATTATCTTAAAGTGTCTAGCACGCGCACCTGACGGAACGGAATTTTTTTTTTGAACTCCTTATCTCGAAGCCGTGGGCGTTCTACCTGTTTGCATTCGTTGATGCCTGCGTCTTCGATCTCTCTTTGCAAAAAGGGAAGGGAGCCTTTCTGTAACGGCGACAGAGGGTGTTGCCGGAAGTTGTTTTGAAAAACAACATAAATACTTCTTCTTCTACGATATTTCGGGTGAGCATAAGCCGTAGTGACCGACTGACCCAATGGCTTATGCTCACCCACATTTTATTAAATTAATTACTTTACTGTAAGTATCTTATCCTTAATTTATAAATAAGGATCTGAGCCATGAGCGGTCTATTGATCAAGAGTCCCGCTTAGTCCGTCACCTCGTCTTCACTGAACACCTACCCACTCGCCTCCGAGACTTTCTTACCTCTCCGAGAATGGAGGTACTCGATCGTTTTGGGAACGTGAGGGGGGGAGGACACTTTAGGAGAAGTGACCCGATGCACGCCGGGGAACGGCTCTATCTACCTGAAGCTAAGCATAGAGCTTGCTGGCAGCACTTTGACTTCGACAAAAATTAAGTTTAGTACAGGCTAGGTAAGGAGTTGTTGACCACGACACTCTTACTCTTCAGTTATGTGTTCTCTGTTGGTTGGCTTGCCACTCTAGCTGAGTGCCTTTGATTATCATTGGCCGATAGGGATAGCCCCTTCCCTTTCTTCACGTCACCGCACTGAATTCTATGCACTTTACTCACGTTCTTTACTCTAGTCCTGTCATTCTTCTGAGAGCAAGGGTCCAACATATCCGAAAAATAAGGAGGATTCCTCGCCCGCGCTTCGCGCGATACATACCAAAAAGATTTAAAAAATGGTTTTTCTTCTCTTAACATCAGTTTAACTCATCTTTCATCCACTCCCCGATTGGCAGCGTGCGGGGCGGGTCGGCGTCCGGGAGCTCCGCCCAACCAACCCTACCTATCACAGGACCACTAAACTCCTGTTCTAGCTCTTTTTTTAGGCCTTTCAGGCGACAATGGAACATGGCTAACCCATGCATCCACGTTCAGGAATAGCAGTTCATTCGATCAATGACGAGCAAAGGAAGCATTCTGTCTTTCAAACCTTTTCTGATCCCGGATCGCTGTGATGAACGAACATCGGTGCGGGCTCAAGTAGTTTAGTAAATATAGTATATCCGGGTGTCAGTATGAAAGATGGATCAAATCCTCGTGGTGAGGAGGCAGCTTAGTCTCCGTAGTTAATCTCTCTCCTTGGGCACAGAACTGTAAATCTGTCTTTCTCTGCCTAGACCCAAACCAGCCAGCAACTGGAGAAAGGCAGGATGAATCAACACCTCCTACTAATGGGGATCTACTAACCAATGCAACCGGGAAACCTTCTATCAAAAGTTCTGAACTAGCATCCGAAGCTAGGCGGTACTCTGCCTTGTATTGCCATTACTTGGATTAGGGAAGAAGGAAGGGCTTACACCAGAACTCGTTGATCTGATCTTCTATGCCCGGGAAGGAGGAGTCAATAGAGAGAGCTTCGGATCGAATCTTTGGAATCTCATCTCTAGAGGCAGCATCTTTCTCTAGTTCCGCGCAATCCATGCGAATCCATATGCAAACAAAGGTAGCTGGAACATTTATTAACCTCACCCTTCTTCCCCTTAGACCTTATTTATGGCTCGGACCCTCCTGTACCACCAAGGCAGACAGATACGTTTCCTAGCCCTTGCGCAAGCCTTTCTTTAGCAGCATGGTGGAAACCATTATACTAGCTCCTACTTTGCCTTCACAACCGGCACATACAAGGCGCCTTGTCATCCATAATGCAAAAGGAATTCAGGCGGGGTGGGGGCACTGCCCTCGCCCTGCGAAGGAACTCCAGTCCCAAGACCACAAATCATCGAGTTGCACCGTTGGCTCGGCCTGACCAGCCAGCCATCCGGATCGACAGGCACGCCCCTCGCAAGTCCCGCCAGTAATTGGAGTATTCTATAATCCTTCCGTCCCGTGCCCGCAGTAGGCTTGAGTTATATAACCCTCCGTTCGGTCTGGCTAGTATAGTATCCTTCGCCGAACTCGCCTTAAACAGTAGGCTACAGTCTAAAATACCCCCTTTCCTTCCCCCCGAAGGCTAGGCGTAGTGCATAGCTCTTGGGGATAACAACAGACCAACTGATGAACGAATTTGATCTCTTATGTTCCTGAAGGAGTGAGTGAACGTAGTGAACGGTGCAAGCAGCAAGAGGTGCAACATCAAGTGTTGCGGTTTGATGAATCGGAGGGCTAAATAGCACCTGCTCTTTCGTCACAGCCATCAAGCTAGCAACAAGACGACTAAGCCTATTCGCCCCACAAAGAGGCCGCCTTCGGGACTGCTTAACAAGGAAGACAGACTGTCACACGGCCTAAGAGAGAGAAAGAAAAGTCAGTGACGGCGGAGTCGGTCATTCTACTTCCCGGTTCTTTTACCAGCCAGCCTACGGCACCTGAGCATCCGCACGACGTTCTCATATGATCCTGTGACTGGGCCTAGGCAGTTCTCCAGAAGGGTATCGTCAAGACCTCTCGAGACGAGAATAGACGAAGGGAAAGGAAGGAAAGATATTCGACATACACCGACTGAAGACTGTTTCCTGTGGTTTGTCTTTTAGAACAAGAAGAACATTCTCCTATTACTGTGAAGGAACCCATATTTGGTGAAATAAGTTTATAATCTTTAATTATTACACTGGATGTTGCAGAGGAAACACTGTAAGAAAATGAACTCTCTTTGTTAAAATTTTCTTTCATACCCTTAAGGGGCGACGATTGCGCTAAGAATAAGATGATAATTTTCGGGCTAAAACTAGATTATGGGCGACAACCCACTGAACACATAAGAGTTTTCAACAGGGTAGGAAATGCTTCTGAAAAGATGCCTTCGGGTGTCTCTTCATACATTCGAGAGAAGCTTTCCCCTTATCTTTAATAAGCATTGCTATCGCCAATCTCGCAATCTTCAAGCAACTCTATTTTGGTCAAAAGAGCTTATTCTGAGTTCTAATTCCCCGAATTCTGTAAGCTTGCTTGGTCTACTTTGTTCTGATTTCATTGTATTCCTCCGTATTCAGCATTCGCCGGTGTCACAAAAAGCAAAAGCATATCAATTCGTTGAGGCAACTAGTCTTGGTAAGGTTTACCACTGAGGGTAGGCAGTGTGCATTCTTCTCTCGGCTCTAGAACAGGTAGTTTACTTGCTCGACCATAGGTAGGGACTCACTCGACCATAGGAGAGGGAGAGGGAGAGGAAGAAGGGAAGTTAGCCTTTCTTCTTTCTTTGCCAAAGCGGGGCCCACCGTTATCATGTTGCATGATGAAACCTCTTGGTCTTCATCTGAGAAGTGGTTTTGTTGCTCTCTTGGATTTCAGGTGGTCCGCAAGGGTGACCGGAACCCTTACCTTAATTCTTTGGGGTAACCACTTCCCAATCGTCATCCTCATTGAGATCGGGGTCTCCCCACATTATATCTCCATCTGGGCTATTGACGGCTACCAACCCCCGCGGTATCTCTTCTGAGTAATCAGGGATGACCCGAACTTCGGTGTCCAGAGGATCCATCTCTTCGACGGGTATAGAGACTGGTTGCAGTGCTCCAAACCTTCTTGCGCCAGCTCTTTAAAGACAAAACACTGTCTTAGTGTATGTCCCACAACCTGTGGAACCGGCAGTAGTTGGAATCATCAACTTTCTCGATCTCGGCGGGTCGCTTACACGGAGGTAGAGTAGAGTCAGCTGACCGTTAGCGATCAACATGTCAAAAGATGGCGTCTACCTTGCTTTCATCGAAATCCCCAACTTTAGAGAGTCGTTCTTTGAGAGAGATTTTCTTTGCCTGCTTCTTTTCATCCCCGTTTTCGTTCTTTTGCGCAGGGGCGTTGGGCTTTTTCCTGTCCAGCGATTTGTATCGCCATTGATTCTTTATTTTTTGTTTTAGAAGACTCGCCTCTTCTGATCTACGACCACCCTTCTCTTTTTCATGATCTTTGAGGGCAGCCTCTGTTTCCGTGGCAATGGCTAAGAGCTCCCCCAGTGTTTTAAGCTTCAAGCCCACACCAGCTTCAGGCGTGGCTTAAAGTTAAAATTCATTCGACACATGTCAGTCAGACTCTCGTGGGAGTGTGGCTCTGGGCATTTTACTGCCAACGCTCTCCATCCAAGGAATCGACTGAATCATTGTGCGCTTGCTTAGTGGCACACAGCTGGCCTGTGGTGGATTTTTCGTCCTCATCCGCCCACGAGTTTATGGTTCCAGCAGGCAACCTGGCATACCAATCGAATGCAGTCTCGCAGAGGGTGCTTACGAAAAGACGTATCATCAAAGCGTCGTTTCCGGCAATGCCCCCAGTAAATGCCTTAAAATTACAAATATGCTGCCTAGGGGCCCCTCTCCCGTCAAAAGACTTCAGGTTGGGTTGTTTGAACTTGGGGGGAAAGGCCTTTCCATGTAAAGGGGTATGGCGCGACAATCCCTTTTTGCTTCATTTAACTTTCTTCATTCAATTGAGAGAGAGTCTGTCGAAGATCCCTCCGCCCTATTAGTAAAGCTACTTGATCATCTTCAGATTGGCGTATCTCCTCGTGTCGCGAGGACTGCCCCTCGGTCATGTTCTTCTGTGGATTACTGGTTTCGCCAATTTTTTCTGACCTTGGGGATCTCCTTGTTCTGCCTTGTCTTTTGAACAAATAAGAGCTCGCATAGCTTCTCTAATCTCCATCATCTTATCTAGCCTTTCTTCGGTACTTTTGTTGAGTTTGGCTGTGGCTTCTTTAGGGGGTATTTCGTCCTCGTTGGTTACAAGGACGTGTTCTGTTCTTTACACTTCTGATGAGACGGTACGTGCCAAGTCTTCGGACTCATCGGAAGACGGGTCATCACCGGGTTCTGTTTGGCCTCCGGGATTGTCATATATGACAACCGATGTTGCTCGTGACACTTAAAATCCTTGGCCTTGTTTTTCCAACCTCGCCCTCAACTAATACTTAGTTAAGCCCTAAAGCCCTCGCTCGCGTTCGCCGAGATTCAGTTTCAAACAACTGAGCAAGAGGGATGTCGGAATCTATTTCGGGGACCATTTTGCCCTTCTTTTTCCGCCTTACCCACCATGTTAACTGTTACAACAGATTCTTCGTGCTCTTTTGGAACCCATTTATGGGGGCTGCTTTGGTGTTTGGGCAAGCTTTCTTTTTATTGCCCGTTGACGGGCCCTTCGGCCTCCCCTTCTTTTCTTTCTGTTATGACAAAAGCCTTTTCTTGCCGGCCTTCTTTCCCATTCCAGCGGCTTGTTTGTTCGCTCGTAGATGCCTCATCGTTCTCAACATGTATGTTTCCTTTGCTGATCCGGTCTTGAATAGTTTGTTTGAGTGTTGGTGCCATGCCCCCCAATTCCATGGTACTTCACAAGTAGTCATTCGTATTGCACCATCTCGGTTTAGGCCGAAGAAGGAAGGTTTAGTTTTCGCGCCCGTTCTACTCGCCCTTTCCGTCCAAAAAAGACGGATTCTAAGGGGTTAGAGAACTTTCCCCGCTGTCCTTCTTTCAGCCGGTCCTAACTTCCTTCTCTTCTGGTTAATCCTATGAATCGGTAATCGGATCGGCAACAGGTAACAGGCTTTATCTGGGTTCAATTCCTTGATTCCTACCCATTGGATTAATTCCTTCGATGCTTGCTCGGAGCGGGGTCGACTCAATATCGAGAGACTCACCTACCGAGGACTTTATCGCACCTTTATGTCTCCATCTCTCGAGTCGAGCTCAACCTCTGGCGGGTATTGTTTGGTCTGGAGTGCGGTGCATATTTCTGGATGAACCCCTGTTTGAAGATGAGTGGATCGGGAATCTAACCCAGCGAAGAAAACGCCTACTTATAAGTCAGGCGCACTAGCGCACCAAGCAAGAAAACGGCTGGATTGACTGGCTAGCTCGTGCAATCAACGAAAAATTCCTTCGCGTTAGTAAGCCAAGCAAGCCTGGTTCCCGGGCACTACGGTAGGACGTGGATCGATCATGACGAGAATGGACTTCTCCGTAATGTAATGTAATAGAAGAGTAACAGTCCAGTTCCCCGGGCTTTCTCCCTTCTCGACCAGACGAAGGAGATATGCATTCAATTCAGGCGGGTAAGGGCTTGGCTTGACCCTGTGTTCTCCCGGTCGGAGGCGAAGACTGGCAAAGTTCATCATTCAATGGTGGGGTGCTCATAGAAAAGAAGGCGTCGCCCAACAAGTGGCGGATTTTGATGGAGTCTCGCTTTGACGCTGGGGAGATCCATAGATCTGGATAGAGTCTCGCCCATAGATAGAGGAAGAGTACGCGCGCTACGGCTTACGCAGTTGATCGGATCAGATAGCCCTTCGGGCAACCAACCAAACCCGGCACATCAAATTCCGATCAACAACTTGGAGGTATGGCTGAGTGGCTTAAGGCATTGGTTTGCTAAATCGACATACAAGAAGATTGTATCATGGGTTCGAATCCCATTTCCTCCGGCACGGAAGTGGAACGGGCGGGCGAAATTACGTGAGAGAAAGAACCTCTTGGTGGAGTCCCCCGGAGGACAGAATAGCACTATTTAGTGACTAGGAGCGGAGAGCCCGTTGCGCGTTGTTTTTGTTTGACCGACCTATCTTCTTTCTATAAGCAAGCTCCCGCTGGCAGTCCCTGGGCGGCTCTCGGCTCTTGAGCATGGTTGGGAG